AGTAAATGGCCGATACTACTGGAAGGATTCCTCTTTGGATAATAGGTACTGTAACTGGTATTCTTGTGATCGGTTTAATAGGTATTTTCTTTTATGGTTCATATTCCGGATTAGGTTCATCTCTGTAGTAATAGGATGAATTGAGTTGTAGACATGAAAGCGTAGGAACTTGACGGGATTCCCTTCTTTCTTTGTCTGATTCGAGGGGAAGGGCCCGTTGGGTTCTTAAGAATCAGATTTTTTTCGTGTAGTGTAGCAAGGCGGATTTCTTTTTAGGTTGTTTTAAAAAAGCCCATTCTCTGGTGCTTTTGAAAAATGAACTTTATTGATTGATTCAAAATACCCGTTCTTTGATCTTGATAGTATCTATGGATCTTTTCCAAGTTAGACGAAAGGGAAAATTACGCAAATTACCCGGAATCAATATATTTCTGGAGATTCGATATCGGACAAATACTTTCTATACTCTTACTCCATTTATATTGAGTTTTTTTTTTTTTTTATTTGAGTATCTCAGAAAAATGGAAAGTTCATTGATGAATAAGTTCTATTTAATTTAATTAATAGAATTTCATTCATAAAATGAACTTCCCCCCCTTTTTTTGTCCACTACTCTATATGTAATGTAATTGTACGTAAAAAAAAAAAGTTCTGATACATCTGGAAAACCGCCACCAAGACTAGGAATTTTTGACGAACAGGATCCAAAATTATTAATCTTTGGACACAAGAAAAGGGTAGAGAAAATTCCTTTTATTGTGTCCAAAGAGTAGGAAGACGAATAATCCCCCTAGACTTTTTTGTTTCCCGCATTTCGAGTTCGTTCTATTACCCGTTTATTATACGAATATCTATACCAATTGCATTCTAGTTGAAATCGAATCAAATGCCTCCCATTGAAATCTAGCAAAAACAAAAATCACATAGTCGTACTAATGCAATTTGGCTAAAAAAAAATCATAAAGTAAATAAAAGGTTTTTCATAATTTCATTTTTTTTTTCATACATAATCGACACCAAGAATCGAGTTCTTTTTACGACCTTGATGTTGATAAATTCGCGAGTCTAGAAATTCATTTCGGCCAATTGAACTTTCTCAAACTGTTTCTTTTTAAGAACCAAAAAGATTTGTGCCAAAACAACAGATCCCAAGAAGAACAAAAGACCTTGTACACGTAATGGATCTTGAAGTACTATTTCTGCATCTCCCTGACCAAATCCACCAACATTTGGATTACTGGTTAATGGTTGATCCAATTTGATGGATTCACCCTCGGAAACAAGAAGTTCCGGTCCTGGAGGGATAATATCAACCACTTGACGTCCATCCGACGGATCAGTGATGGATATTTCATATCCTCCCTTTTCTTTTCGTATGATTTTACTTACTATACCCGCTCCCGTCGCATTATAAACTGTATTGTTACTCTTGCTTCCGTCGGGATAAATCTGACCCCTTCCCCTATTCCCCCCTACGTATATAGGATATTTTAAGAAGTGAACATCTTTCTTAGTAGCGGGGTCGGGAGAAAGAATAGGAAAGGTTATTTCACTATATTTCTGACCGGGGACAGGCCCTATCACAAGAATATTTTTTTTAGCAGGGCGGTAGTTCAGAAAAGACAAATTTCCTATCTTTTCTTTCATCTCTGGAGAAATACGGTCGGAAGGAGCTAACTCAAAACCCTCCGGTAAAATAAGAACAGCCCCTACATTCAAACCACCCTTCTTACCATTAGCAAGAACTTGTTTCACTTGTTTATCATAAGGAATTCGAACAACTGCTTCAAATACAGTATCCGGAAGTACTGCTTGTGGAACCTCAATATCTACTGGCTTGTTAGCTAAATGGCAATTCGCACATACAATACGCCCGGTCGCCTCTCGTGGATTTTCATAACCCTGCTGTGCAAAAATGGGATATGCACTTGCAATCGACGTATGGGTGATGATACATATCATGAGCGATATGGAAATAGATCGAGAAATCTGTTCCTTTATCCAAGCAAAAGTATTTTGAGTTTGCATAGTCTAATCATTGATCCGAAAATTTCTACAATAAGTTGGGATAGGTCGCTAGTACAGGGCCCTATCCACGATTCTGCTATTTTCTAGAATTTTACTGAAATACTCTGGGATGGAAAATCCACCGGATAGAAGGTTTTTTTTTGGATTAGAGATTACTATTGGTGGATCATTTGTTAATCATTCATTGAATGATAAATAACTACCAGTGACGGAGATACGCGATTTAAATAACGGAAAATCCAATATTTAAAAATAGTATCCAGAATAACTGGAAAGGTGGAAACAAGACCAGATATAATTTGATCATTATGAACAAATCCAAAATCTTTGTAGACAGAACTAATCATTAGCTCCCACCCGTGGGGTGAATGAAATCCGATACATAAATCCGTTATTAAAAGAATCAAAAAAGCTTTTATTGTATCACTTAAGTTATATAGGAATTCCTGAGTCCAAGAGTTAAGAATAACAAGTTCTTCATTACCTAAAATAGAATAGCCGCTTAGAATAACAAAACACATTATATTTGTTGATAAGTGGAAAATCATATGGATACGATCTTCGTTGTGTATCGTGATTAATTGAATCGTTTCTTTTTGGATTCCTATAGAAAGCTTTTGTAGATGTGTCTCCGAGTATTCCTTGAAAATTTCGTCTAAGAGCAGGATTTCTTCTAATTCTATGAACTTTTCTAGAAGATTTTTTTTTTGAATATCATTCCAAAAAATTTCGGATTGACCAGTATTCGACCAATTAGTAATCCAAGATTCCATACTTTTCATAAATGAGAGAGAAATCCCCCAAGGCAAAAAGACTATAGATGCAAGATACAAAAGGGGGGTAGGTGTTTTCTTTTTTGCCATTTTTCATCTGTGAATTGTTAATGAACCCCGTTGACTCTCTGTGATCTAATAGTTTTTTCACACGTGAGTTCTAGACAAGGTATCAAATCTATTTTTTGTTATTTTGTTTCAATATCTAGAGAGAATACAGAAATAGACTAAGACTTCGATTCGAATTCAAATGAAGAAATAATAAAAAAGAGTTTTGTTTTATAGTTATTCCAGAGAATATAGGCCGGCTTTGACTCGACTAAAGGTTCAGGTGAAACTTCAGTTAAGTTATCTTATAGATTATATAAAAAAAAGATTCTTGTATTTTTTCCTCTTGCTGAGAAAGCATTCCTTCTTCAACCCAATTCTTTTTTTTTCTCAAATTTCAATTTCAATTGGTACGCGCAAGAAAAGGGCCAATTCCGCGACTTTTTCTTCCATTTGTCGTGGAGTCCAATTCTCATCAGCCCGGGTCAACGGAATAGTCCCCCGGCCTCTAATATTTAGAGAAAGGATACAGCGAGCAGAAATACCCTCTTTGACTTCTAGTTTAATGGATTGAATATCCTTTAGACGGAATCGAAGGAATATGCGACGGTTTTTTCCAGGGAATCCCCAACGAAAAATACAACCCCTTCCTTTCTTTCTATCGAATCGATCATAACCACTACCTACATTCAAGGAAATTGCGCACCACAAATAAGAACTAATAAAGAGACCCGCAATCCCGTAGAAAGACATCACGATCCCTTGTGGAAAAAAAAGGATTTGCTGAGACGGAAAAAAAGATATCAAATTTTTACCAAGATAACTAGAAGTTCCAACCACTAAGAATCCTAATGAACCTAAAAAAACGACAAGGGCCCAGAAAAAATTACTTAGTTTTCGAGATCCCGTTCTAACTTCTATCCATATATGTTCTGATTGCCAACTCATCCTTGATCTGAAAAAAACGACAAGGGACCAGAAAAAATTACTTAGTTTTCGAGATCCCGTTATAACTTCTATCCATACATGTTCTGATCGCCAACTCATAGTTTATTTTATTTTATTGAAATTATTGAAATTTGGGGGAATACCCCAAATTATTTTAGCTTCCCTTTGCTGTTTATGAAGGAACTCTCATAAACTAGTACTAGTTTGATGTGAACTAGTACTAGTTTGAGATGAACCATTTATTTAGTAGTAGTAGTAAGGAATAATTCATTAAATTGGTTCAATCTAAAATAATAATAACATACCCCCCATACATATGATCCAAATCTACATATCGATATACACCTAGATCCACCAACTTTACACATTTTAGTCATCAAATGATCCTGATCTATTTGAAACTAGCTAGAATTCATCTACCTATAGATCATTTTCTGCAGACATAAGAACTTTTTCGGCAGAAAAAATTAGACCCTATTTCCCCAAAAAAGATCTGTGTTATGCTCCAAATCTTAGTTTCCAAAAAAAGGATGAGCCCCCGGATCTAAACAATCTTGTTTTTTTGAACATGAAGAAATAAAGAAGCCATTGCAAGTGCCGGAAATACTAAGCCTACTAAAGGCACAAAAATAGAGGGAAAATGGAAAGTTGTCATAAAATGGAGTACCTCGATTGACTATTTGCACCTGTTATTTTTTTTGAATATTTTAGATTTCTAATAATTAAAACTCTTAATTCTAATTATTACGAATTTTTAAATTCATAGTAGAGATATAAGTATCTAAAGCGGATCTATAGAAATAGAATAAGTCCAAGAAATTTAGAACTAAATAGATGGACTTATTAGTTCTAAATTTCTTGTTCGTGAAAGATATGTATGACAATTTTTTATTTCTTTTTTTTACTTCAATTCTGATAAGCTAACTACTTGTTTCCTACAAATCCACTAATTAAATCAACTAGTTGAACTTAGCGTACTCTAGGTGAGTAGAATTTGACTTCAAAGGAAAGAAGCCGTGGAACTGCAATAATTCACTAAGAACGGTTTTTAAAAGATTACGCGGTACGATTAGGTCGAATAAGCCCTTCTCGAATAAATTTTCAGTCTCTTGTGAACCTTCCGGTACTGTTATCTTCAAGAGTTCTTCAATTACTCTTTTACCCGCAAATGCAATGTAGGCGTTGGGTTCGGCAATAATGATATCTCCCAACATGCCAAAACTAGCTGTTACCCCACCGGTAGTAGGGGATGAAAGAATTGGTACAAAAAATAACTTTTCCTTTGATTGAAAATCATATAAGGCAGAGGATATTTTGGCCATTTGCATCAAGCTCAAACTCCCTTCTTGCATGCGTGCCCCCCCCGAAGCACACACTATAATAAGAGGTAGAGATTGGTTGGTAGCGTACTCAATTAAACGGGTGATTTTATCCCCAACTAAGGATCCCATACTACCTCCGATAAACTCAAAATCCATAACCCCAATTGCTACAGGAATATCATTTAGTCGACCTATGCCTGTTTGAACAGCCTCCGTTAATCCCGTCTTTGTTTGATAAGAATCAATATAATCTTCATAAGGTTCCTCATTGAATTCATCCGAATCCAATTCATCTGAATCCAATTCATCTGAATCCAATTCATCCGAATGCAATTCATCCGAATTGGATTTATCCGAATGCAATTCATCTGAATTCAATTCATCCAAATCCAATTCATCTGAATTCAATTCATCCAAATCCAATTCAGATGAATTGGATTTATCCGAATCCAAATAAGGTTCTTCCTCAATGAACCTAGATGAATTGAATGTACCCGAAACCAAATAAAGTTGCTCCGCGATTTCATCCTCATCCAATCCACGAGCCGCCCACTCCAACCCCAACTTCGGTAGCTGATTTATGAACTTCAAATCCCTGATGATATCAGAAAAATCCTCATTCCACATCAACCATTTGGACCGATCAAAATGATAATCTATAATAATTTTCATATATTCATTTTTCTTTTTTCGCAACTTCTGTAAAACTGCATATAATAGGTCATTTCTCAGTCTTTCGATCCACATATCCCCAAGTACTTTTTGAATCGACTCCAAATACAAGTCCGCGATTAGGCGAATCAGACAATCAATTTCCGTTAGAATGTGCTTTATTGGCTTCCAATTCTTTTTCTTTTCTTCTTCTTCTTTTTGACTAAGAAAATATCGAAGCTCCTCCTCGAGATCGCGAGACACCAAATTTTCGTCCATAGAATCCCAGGTGTCGGAATCAATCGAACTTTCGATTCTTTCTGAACTACTCATTTTCAAGTGATATTCGCAAGATTCACAAATTTTTAATTTTACAACTTGCTTATAATTTAAGTTATAACAATTTTCGCATAGAACCCACAAATGTCGATATTTTTGACTTGAATCGAGATCGTTAGATCTAGTCAAATCACCAGTGTCCCCCCCGATTTCAAGACCTTTATTAAGGTTTTCAGCCCTACTACTCGAATCTTCAGTACTATTTTCAATAGTCAAAAGATTGTCCGCCGATTTTCTTATAACTTCAAACTCGCTTGTTAATTCTTTACATTGAATGGTCATAAAATAAGACTCCCTTCCTGTAAAATGATGAATAGTTATAGCTCACTTTGATGTGGAAACGTAAGTTAAGTATGGAAACGTAAGTTAAGTATGGAAGTCTAGTTATAGTGATTGGCACTGTGATACATAATTGCTTAATTCTTCAGTATACCGAAACTTCTCACTTTGCTGTGGAAATGTGGAATCGTAGTTATAGTCATTGGGACTCTGATACATAATTCCTTAATTCTTCAGTATACCGTCAATTCGAATCCCCGTCAAGCAGTATCAATTGGAATTGATCATATCCTCAATTCGAATCTTTGTCAAGATTCAATTATTATTATACGGTCAATTGAAATCTTTGTCAAGATCAATTGACCATATCCTGAATTCGAATCTTTGTCAAGTATTCTATTGTCCACTTGTATATCTGTCAATTATTCTAGCGTGAATTTGAATATATTGACATATATTCCAATTAGCTATTAGTTCTTATCCGACTAAACAATCACTACTAACAAGAAGTGTGAAAAAGGATTCTCTTTTCTTTTTTTTGTGGGAATCTGGGGGTAAGACTTCACTATGATATGAATAGGATCAAATTCCTTTCATTCGAAACAGAATGATAAACAGTTTTTTCCTGTGTCTTCGCATCGAACAACAAAAAAGAAAGATTTTTTCTTTCCTAGAACCTAGAAAGAATCTTTTCCTAAAATCTCGTCTAATAACTAAAGTAAGAATTTATGGTTCTATTACAACATGGAACAAAAAAGACAAAATGCAGGATGGGTCGGAAGGTTTATGATACTTCGAAAGAATAGACCAATCCGAAGGATCCATAGGTTTCATTGTGGATCCAAGACAACAATAGAAACACTTGAGTCTTAAATTTTTGAAGACAAATCTGCGATATCTAGAGATATAAAATATGTATTTATTATCCAAAATACGTGCAATAGAATATTTGTAGTCGGCCCACCCTTTTATTTTAGTAGTAGTATAAATAGAAATAAAAGGGTGGGCCGAGTTTAATTGCAATTCAATTAATAGAACGGAGACTAATTACGTGTTATCTTAGGAATATCCTCTTATACATCCAAAGTATCTACTGGTTTAAACTCAAATTT